TTGATTCTTCTGATTTTATTGATTTTTTTGAATTTTGATTAGCATCTTCATCATAAGCAAGGTTTTTTTCTTTTTCTTCTATTTCTGCTTTTGTTTCTATTTCTGCGAGAAGAAATAGTTGCTCTATTTCGTTTCGAGTATATTTCTTTCCAATCAATTTGTTGAATTCCTCTTCATCTGAATCGAGTTTATCTTCATTCATTTTATCCAGTTCCTCTTGATCTAAATATAGTTCTTCTTCAAGTAATTCTGTCTCGATATTTTCTCGTTTCTCTTCCATTTGCTCTCCACTTGTAATCATCTTTTTGAATTTATCTTGTTTCATCTTATTTGATTCATTATATGTCCTTTTTTTGCAAAAAAAATATGGAGTGTTGATAAGTATTTGTTTTATATTAGACCATAACTCTTGTATATCCATACGCAGATATTTCTGAGAAATTTGTTGAAATATCAAAAAGAAATCCTTTTCATCCCTTTCTCTCAAAAAGAGATTTTCTTCTTCATAAGAGGGGCAAAATCTGAAAAAAATCAATCAAATGAAGACAAGCTTCACGAAGTGCTTCTACAGGAGTCAAACTTCCATTCGTGCATATCTCGAGAAATAGTATTTCCTCGGAGTCAATTTTTTTTTTAAGCGGATCATAATACTGTTTATTCGCATGATACGTATAATTGACCTGTAGCACAGGAGTAAATGTGCTATCTATGGGAAAAGTAAAACTGCAATTTTTATCGCTATAATCGCCATATTTGACATTGTCATTGACGACACTTCTTTTTACATTTCCATTGAAACTTCTACTTTCAAATCCATTAATTCCCCTATGATTTCTAATCTTCGAAGCAGTATCTAAGTGTCGAGGGTGATACCCTCTATCTCGTTCTAATATCAATTCAATTGATAAATCTATTGGTCCTGTTATATACGCAATAGGTTGGTCTTCGTTGACTATGTGAACAAAATCCGGTAGGTTTATATTTTTGGCAGTAAAAAGCATTGGACCACTCTCCGAAATCGATATCGATGCTTTGATAACTTGATTGGTGAGGCTTTTCAAGACAATTGTCTTGAGATTTTGTAATATTTCATCTACAGATTCTCTTATACCAGGTATAGTACTATATTGATGAAAAGATTTTTCTTGTTTTTCTTTCAATTGAAATGTAGCATGTGTTATACGTGTTCCTTTTATTTCTGCAAGTAGAACCCTTCGTATGGTAGTACCTAATATATTAGCCTGACCTTCCTTAAGCGACGATAGCATGAAACGACCATAATGTAAACTACGACTTTGGCGGATAAAGGAAACAGATTTCCATTCATGTTTATTGGTCATAGGTTCGATTGCACCTCTCTTAGTATTTATAAAAAAATAAAAGTTTCATGATTGTATGGCTGAGGGTATAATAGTAGATGCCCGAGACCAAGTGACTATTATTTCTCTCTCCTCCCCCATTTTTATTTTTTCAAATGTTTCCGATAAATGCTTAGCTACAAATCTTTTCTTTACTACAATTCTTTTTTTGACAATCCTTTTTTTGACAATTCTTTTTTTGACAATTCTTTTTTTGACAATCCTTTTTTTGACAATCCTTTTTTTGACAATTCTTTTTTTTTTCACCTATCACAGCTGATTACTCCTTTTTTTGCATGGAAAAGATTGATTGTTATCTATGTCCTATAAGATCTATCAAAAACAGGTCTAAATACATCATAACATCGAACCAAGGCCCTTGTAGAACCTTGGTATTTCTCAAATTGAAAAAAAGAACATAAAGAAACTTCCTTCTTTATGTTCTTTTTTTCATCTCTTCTAAAAAACAAAAACAATAATAGACCCTCGAAAATTCACGATTGAATTCTTGTATGTTTTTTTTAGGAAACAGTGAGATTCGATTATATAGATTGTCAAAATTTATAAGATCCTTTAGGGTCTTTAATTCGGCTTCCTTAAGAAGCCTTGATACATCCCGTCCAAAAAATTCAGCAATTTCAAAAGTATCGAATTCGAAGACATTTCCCATCTTCTTCAAACGCGAAATCTTTTGAAGTAGAGTGAATTGAAAGGACTTTTTGATTCTAGATTCTTTTGCGGAGCTAGAATCTGCTTTGCTCAAACAATAAAGATGAGAATAAAGATTCTCGAATCCACTATAGAATGAATAGATATCGTTTCCAGAGAAGTAGATCAAAGTATAAAAATCTCTACAATCTATGAGGTCCTCAAGCGTTTTTAGAGAATTTTTCTCAAGAAATTTGAATATGTGCCGTGGAAAGAATCTATCAAGTTTATATACTTCTTTTCTATTTAATTCCACTTCCATGATTTTGATCATGGCCATCATATCCAACATACGCCAAAATTTACGATTGAAATTTTGTCTTTCAATCGTAGACGAGAAAACATTGAGATTGATATGTAGATAAATATCCCGGAAATCCCGGTGACTACATTTAAAAATACCAATCAATCCGAAACAAAATAAATTCTGGATTTGGTAAGAAGCGAATACTTCTTCCGTCTCCAGAGTCCGCAAGTGAATAATAATCCTCACTAGAACGGATTGAAAGGATTGAATTTTATTGGTCATAGGTTCGATTGTACCTCTCTTAGTATTTATAAAAAAATAAAAGTTTCATGATTGTATGGCTGAGGGTATAATAGTAGATGCCCGAGACCAAGTGACTATTATTTCTCTCTCCTCCCCCATTTTTATTTTTTCAAATGTTTCCGATAAATGCTTAGCTACAAATCTTTTCTTTACTACAATTCTTTTTTTGACAATCCTTTTTTTGACAATTCTTTTTTTGACAATTCTTTTTTTGACAATTCTTTTTTTGACAATTCTTTTTTTGACAATCCTTTTTTTGACAATTCTTTTTTTTTTCACCTATCACAGCTGATTACTCCTTTTTTTGCATGGAAAAGATTGATTGTTATCTATGTCCTATAAGATCTATCAAAAACAGGTCTAAATACATCATAACATCGAACCAAGGCCCTTGTAGAACCTTGGTATTTCTCAAATTGAAAAAAAGAACATAAAGAAACTTCCTTCTTTATGTTCTTTTTTTCATCTCTTCTAAAAAACAAAAACAATAATAGACCCTCGAAAATTCACGATTGAATTCTTGTATGTTTTTTTTAGGAAACAGTGAGATTCGATTATATAGATTGTCAAAATTTATAAGATCCTTTAGGGTCTTTAATTCGGCTTCCTTAAGAAGCCTTGATACATCCCGTCCAAAAAATTCAGCAATTTCAAAAGTATCGAATTCGAAGACATTTCCCATCTTCTTCAAACGCGAAATCTTTTGAAGTAGAGTGAATTGAAAGGACTTTTTGATTCTAGATTCTTTTGCGGAGCTAGAATCTGCTTTGCTCAAACAATAAAGATGAGAATAAAGATTCTCGAATCCACTATAGAATGAATAGATATCGTTTCCAGAGAAGTAGATCAAAGTATAAAAATCTCTACAATCTATGAGGTCCTCAAGCGTTTTTAGAGAATTTTTCTCAAGAAATTTGAATATGTGCCGTGGAAAGAATCTATCAAGTTTATATACTTCTTTTCTATTTAATTCCACTTCCATGATTTTGATCATGGCCATCATATCCAACATACGCCAAAATTTACGATTGAAATTTTGTCTTTCAATCGTAGACGAGAAAACATTGAGATTGATATGTAGATAAATATCCCGGAAATCCCGGTGACTACATTTAAAAATACCAATCAATCCGAAACAAAATAAATTCTGGATTTGGTAAGAAGCGAATACTTCTTCCGTCTCCAGAGTCCGCAAGTGAATAATAATCCTCACTAGAACGGATTGAAAGGATTGAATTTTATTGGTCATAGGTTCGATTGTACCTCTCTTAGTATTTATAAAAAAATAAGTGAATTCTAATATACGATATAAGATCATTTATTATCAGAACTCAGACGGGATAAAATCCCATATTATCGGTTGGCTTTAGCTTACCCAATTTCTTAAGTATCGAGGTCAGAATAAATACAATAATTCAGAATGGAAAAAAGACAAAATCGCTCGATTATGAGTTTCAATTTATTCATTTTGAATCCTTTCTTTCTATCTTCTACTTATTTTTTGATTTCCTTTTTTCCTGGATTCTTGATTTCATTTCGATTTTTCTTCTTCTATCCCATAGGGATAGAATCAATAGAGAACCTTTTCTTCTTTATTTTATGAATCTATATTATTACATTCCAATCTCTTCCCGATACCTCCCAAGGAAAATCCCCAATTGGATCCAAAATTGACGGGTTAGTGTAAGCTTATCCACGCGGTTATGCGCTCTTAAAAAAGGAATCAACTTTCTGAAAGATCCTGGCTTTCGTGCTTTGGTGAGTTGTCCTAGATCCTTTCGATCACCTATATGGAACCGGGGAAAGTATTAGGAGAAATAATTCACATTTATAGAAAAAAATGGATAATTCGAAATTGTTCGTGAAACAATCAAGTTCCACGATATAAAATCGTGGTTCAAACCAAAATGAGCAAAACAGAATAAAAAAGATAACAAAATGATTCCATAAATCGAATAGAAATGCACATAATATTTTTAGCATAAACCTCCTCTATTTATTTTTAGAAAAATGAGAGATACCGTGGAACGCCAATAATTCACTAAGAACACCTTTGAAAAGATTACGCGGTACAATTGAATCCAACGAGCTCCAATAAGTATTCAGCTTCCTGTACACCCTCGGGTACTTCGATCTTCATTACTTCTTCAATCACTCTTTTACCTCCTTAATCTTGGTTAGTTTTTGCCCTTTTATCAGGAGCAAATCGAAAAAAAATGAATTTCTTAAATCCATTTTTTTTTCTACGGATCTTAACCGTATCCCCTATTAATATAGGGATGCGATTCTTACGCATTCTAGGAGACAAATAACACAGAACCACCCTTCTGTGTTTATGAGAAGGCAAACTTACGTGGAACATGTTCTTGGGGAATTTATTGACTACTTTACCCAGAAAAACCACAAAGTTTCGATTCTTTCTCAATTTTTTTTTTGCAGAAGGAAGGTTTTTTTCTTTTTCTTCTATTTCTGCTTTTGTTCCTAGTTCTTCTTCAAGTAATTCTGTCTCGATATTTTCTCGTTTCTCTTCCATTTGCTCTCCACTTGTAATCATCTTTTTGAATTTATCTTGTTTCATCTTATTTGATTCATTATATGTCCTTTTTTTGCAAAAAAAATATGGAGTGTTGATAAGCATTTGTTTTATATTATACCATAGAGAACCTATTAATCTATATTATTACATTCCAATTTCTTCTCGATACCTCCAATGTAGGGCTGGTGCTCAAAATTCATCACGACTCATAGAGCCGTGATCCCCTTAGGGATCCCTAACTGAAAATAAGGGAAATAATAGAAAAGAACTATCTTTTCTGTATACGTTCCCCCCTTTCATCCCCAAATCCCCCCCAGGTGTTGCATATAAAAAGCTTTATTATATCACTTCAATGATATAATAAAACCTTTTTTTTATGCGTCTAAGACCAGCGTTGTATTCCAATCTTATGAGATCCCCCACCAATACAGAGGTACTGTTACAAAACAGTTCATAAGATAGATAGCATTCTACGATTTTATCACTCCCGCACAAGCGGGCCCGGAATGTACGTTCGTCCATTTGCTCGACTATGTAACCCAAGTAATACAACATTATACCTTCCTCAATAAAAAAAAAATTATTGTTTTTGATTTCCATGTTAATAATATACTGACAAAGTTTCTTTCAATAAATTCAAACGACCCTGGATTCTTTCCCTTTATTTCATAGTATAATCATTCAAAACAGCTGTGTCAAGAGTCAAAAACCCCTTTTTATATCTTTGTTACTTTTCTTTCATAGTATAAATATAGTCATCAAAAACAGCCGTGTCAACGGTAAAAAATCCTTTTTTATATCTTTTATTCACTTGAATAAGCAAACGTGAAAATCCATGATTTCTTGTCTTCATTCCTTTTTCTTCTATTTGATACACAGATTCTATTTGATACATAGATTGAAAGGCTTTTTTGATAGAGTAAGACAGAATGGATTCAAAAAAAAAGGATGTCTGACATATATATTTGAGAGATTCATATATTATTCATATATTGATGATATGGAAATATCATCTTGCATATATATTATAGTATAATATAAAAATATTGATAATATGAGAATACTATCTTGCATATATGAAATGAGACGACACTACAACGAAGTTCCGAGAGTTACGAAGTAAGCTTGGGACTTATATTGTTTATTGGTTGAGAACAAAAGTTGAACTCTAAGAGGTAGAATCTGCCGTTGTTCCTCAGTAGCTCAGTGGTAGAGCGGTCGGCTGTTAACTGATTGGTCGTAGGTTCGAATCCTACTTGGGGAGATTGGATTAGTTCTTAATGAAAGAATAAAGAATTTCATTAAATAAAGGTTTTGCCTTAGCAGGAGGTAACCCCTTCCCCATCTTTGTTTCTATTGCAAAAGAGCTTCTTTTATCAAATTCTGTTCTATAATAATGGATATTCTTAATAAGGAAGAAGGCTTTTTGGCTATGCTACTAATAATTTATACTTAATTCAAGAATAAATGTATAACTTTGTATTCAGGTATTCATTTTGATTATTTAGACCTGTTTTTGATAGATCTATAGGACATATAATAACAATCTTTTTATCCTAAATTAAAGGAGATAATATGAGACTAGATATCCTAAAAAAAAGGATGCGTGTGGTTACAATAAGACTTAAGATATTCTTCAGACGTAAAAAATTCTTTGAAATTTCAATGATAAAAATGAAACTTTTTCTTTTTGTTATAAAAGAAAAAGTGCTTTTTTTAGTAAAAAGCATTCTATTTTTATTGGTAATAGTTACTGCATCTTATCGAGTTAGAATGATATGGTCTAAGATATCAACTCCGATATCAATCATTCTACCTAACGCTACTTGTTGTTTGTTTCGAGATACTAACAGAACGGAAATCAGATCTCTAACTAATAAACATGAATGGAGATCTGTTTCCTTTATCCGCCAAAGTCGTAGTTTACATGATAGTCGTTTCATGCTATCGTCGCTTAAGGAAGGTCAGGCTAATATATTAGGTACTACCAAACGAAGGGTTCCACTTGCAGAGAAACAAAAAGGATCTTTCAAAAGTATAGCAGCTTTGGCAACACTGAGACGAGATCACTGGAATACTTTATTTAATCTCGATTTAGATCGAGAGGTAATAAATATCAATAGACCAGCTCCTGAGAATCCGTTGTTTAAAGAATTAAAGCCGGATGATTTGGAGTTGGTTGAATTGATTCGACAAGGGTATGCTCCAATAGAAATTGAGAGGATCGCTTCTGAGGAACAATCCCAATCCTCATCCTCGGACGACGAGGGATTGGCGAGATTGTTTGAGGAACAATCCCAATCCTCATCCCCGGACGACGAGGGATTGCCGAGATTCATATCGGACAACGAGGAGTTGGATCGATTGATAGAGGAACAATCGCAATCCTCATCCCCGGACGACGAGGGATTGCCGAGATTGCCGAGTGAGGAACAATCCCAATCGCCATCCTCGGACGACAAGATATTGGATCCCTTGATTGAAGAACAATCCCAATCCTCATCCCCGGACGACGAGGGATTGCCGAGATTGCCGAGTGAGGAACAATCCCAATCGCCATCCTCGGACGACAAGATATTGGATCCCTTGATTGAAGAACAATCCCAATCCTCATCCCCGGACGACGAGGGATTAGATCCTTTATTTGATGAAGTCCATTACAATAAATTGGATAATCCATTATATGTATTTGAAGAATTCAACTTCTTGGATAATCCATTATATGAAGAATTCAACCCGGATGATTTGGAGGACGAGGAATTCGTTCAATTGATTCGACAGAGATTTACTCCAACACAAATTGAGAGGATCTGGAATCTCATAGAAGAACAATTCCAATCGTCATCCTCGGACAACGAGGAGGAAGAATTCAACCCGGATCATTTGGAGGACGAGGAATTCGTTCAATTGATTCGACAGAGATTTACTCCAACACAAATTGAGAGGATCTGGAATCTCATAGAAGAACAATTCCAATCGTCATCCTCGGACAACGAGGAGGAAGAATTCAACCCGGATCATTTGGAGGACGAGGAATTCGTTCAATTGATTCGACAGAGATTTACTCCAACACAAATTGAGAGGATCTGGAATCTCATAGAAGAACAATTCCAATCGTCATCCTCGGACAACGAGGAGTTGGGTCTCTTAATTGAAGAACAATCCCAATCGTCATCCCCGATGGATATGTAAAATACAGGATTTCCAATCCTAACAGGAAAAGGAGGGGAACGGATACTCAATCTCAAGTGAGTAAACAGAATTCCATACTCGATCTCTAGCTTTTTGTTATTTCATTTCATTGATATTTATATTAATAAATCTCGGTATTCCTTTTTTTGCCGGGATTTATTTCAACGATTTTTGAAATAATCGATGATTTCCTGAATAATAATTCAGGATCTGGGGGGGATTTTGGGGATGAAAGGGGGAAACAACTACCCAAAAGATAGTTGGGAGGGTTGAAGGTTCGAACGAGCAAGACGTGTTTTGGATCAATCAATCTTTCCCGTTCATCCCAAAATTTTTGAATTGATGATAGGATATCCTATTTTAATTAAAGCATTTCTAGTTTTAAGATTGAATTATGTCAGGTATTCATTTTGATTATTTAGACCTGTTTTTGATAGATCTATAGGACATATAATAACAATCTTTTTATCCTAAATTAAAGGAGATAATATGAGACTAGATATCCTAAAAAAAAGGATGCGTGTGGTTACAATAAGACTTAAGATATTCTTCAGACGTAAAAAATTCTTTGAAATTTCAATGATAAAAATGAAACTTTTTCTTTTTGTTATAAAAGAAAAAGTGCTTTTTTTAGTAAAAAGCATTCTATTTTTATTGGTAATAGTTACTGCATCTTATCGAGTTAGAATGATATGGTCTAAGATATCAACTCCGATATCAATCATTCTACCTAACGCTACTTGTTGTTTGTTTCGAGATACTAACAGAACGGAAATCAGATCTCTAACTAATAAACATGAATGGAGATCTGTTTCCTTTATCCGCCAAAGTCGTAGTTTACATGATAGTCGTTTCATGCTATCGTCGCTTAAGGAAGGTCAGGCTAATATATTAGGTACTACCAAACGAAGGGTTCCACTTGCAGAGAAACAAAAAGGATCTTTCAAAAGTATAGCAGCTTTGGCAACACTGAGACGAGATCACTGGAATACTTTATTTAATCTCGATTTAGATCGAGAGGTAATAAATATCAATAGACCAGCTCCTGAGAATCCGTTGTTTAAAGAATTAAAGCCGGATGATTTGGAGTTGGTTGAATTGATTCGACAAGGGTATGCTCCAATAGAAATTGAGAGGATCGCTTCTGAGGAACAATCCCAATCCTCATCCTCGGACGACGAGGGATTGGCGAGATTGTTTGAGGAACAATCCCAATCCTCATCCCCGGACGACGAGGGATTGCCGAGATTCATATCGGACAACGAGGAGTTGGATCGATTGATAGAGGAACAATCGCAATCCTCATCCCCGGACGACGAGGGATTGGCGAGATTGCCGAGATTGTTTGAGGAACAATCCCAATCGCCATCCTCGGACGACAAGATATTGGATCCCTTGATAGAGGAACAATCCCAATCCTCATCCCCGGACGACGAGGGATTGCCGAGATTGCCGAGATTGTTTGAGGAACAATCCCAATCGCCATCCTCGGACGACAAGATATTGGATCCCTTGATTGAAGAACAATCCCAATCCTCATCCCCGGACGACGAGGGATTGGCGGGATTGGCGAGATTGTTTGAGGAACAATCCCAATCGCCATCCTCGGACAACGAGGAGTTGGATCCCTTGATTGAAGAACAATCCCAATCGTCATCCTCGGACGACGAGGAATTGCTTCAATGGATTCAACAGGGCAGAACAGCTCCGAGTCAAATAGCAATGATTCGAAGAACTTCTTTTAACGTTAAACTATCTATTTCGGAAACCTAAGGACTCGATCGTATGGATATGTAAAATACAGGATTTCCAATCCTAACAGGAAAAGGAGGGGAACGGATACTCAATCTCAAGTGAGTAAACAGAATTCCATACTCGATCTCTAGCTTTTTGTTATTTCATTTCATTGATATTTATATTAATAAATCTCGGTATTCCTTTTTTTGCCGGGATTTATTTCAACGATTTTTGAAATAATCGATGATTTCCTGAATAATAATTCAGGATCTGGGGGGGATTTTGGGGATGAAAGGGGGAAACAACTACCCAAAAGATAGTTGGGAGGGTTGAAGGTTCGAACGAGCAAGACGTGTTTTGGATCAATCAATCTTTCCCGTTCATCCCAAAATTTTTGAATTGATGATAGGATATCCTATTTTAATTAAAGCATTTCTAGTTTTAAGATTGAATTATGTTTTGCTCATTTTGGTTTGAGCCACGATTTTATATCGTGGAACTTGATTGTTTCACGAACAATTTCGAATTGTACATTTTTTTCTATGTGTTCTATAAATTCGTGATAGAGATTTTTCTCTATTTTATAGGATGCATTTTGAAAATGTTCAAATTTCGAAATGAATATTTCGAAAACCAAATTGACCAATATGCTAAGCTCATTCACGGGCTTATGCTAGCCTCTACATTAATGTCCATTAACGAAGATGAGTTAATGGAATTAATGTATAGCGGTTTTTTTGTATTCCGATTCATTTTTTTGAATTGGAAATCTAGATTTCGTATTGATTTTCAATTCAAAGTCTTTTATCGCAGATTTTTGATTATATTGATTATAATCCTTATTTTCAAGATAATCAAAAACTTTTTTGATAAGTGACAAAATCTTTTTGAAATGAACTCTGATATGATAAATAATAAGATTTCGAGTATTTTTATATCCCTAAAACTAATAAATAAGACTCATCTGTCTGGAAAAAAGAATGATTCTTTCTTTTAATGGGTCTTCTCCTTTTCTTTCTTTGACACTTTCTTTATTTTCATATGAGTCATTGATACCGGATGAGTTCTTCTTATTAATCATAGATTCATAGGTTCTCTATTGATTCTATCCCTATGGGATAGAAGAAGAAAAATCGAAATGAAATCAAGAATCCAGGAAAAAAGGAAATCAAAAAATAAGTAGAAGATAGAAAGAAAGGATTCAAAATGAATAAATTGAAACTCATAATCGAGCGATTTTGTCTTTTTTCCATTCTGAATTATTGTATTTATTCTGACCTCGATACTTAAGAAATTGGGTAAGCTAAAGCCAACCGATAATATGGGATTTTATCCCGTCTGAGTTCTGATAATAAATGATCTTATATCGTATATTAGAATTCACTTATTTTTTTATAAATACTAAGAGACGAACCTATGACCAAGAAAATTCAATCAAATTCCAATGCGGATTTTTTAGAGAAACAAAAAAATAACGCTCTACGGCCGTTGGCTGACAATTTTATTTCGATGTATGAGAGGCTGTATCGGGAGCGCATAGTTATTATACCCGACTGCGGGCTTAACTCTAGATATCAAATGCAGCTAATAGTGCCGGAGCTGCTAGAACTTTACGATTCAAAAAGTAAAGATCCGATTAGAGTTTTTATAGACACCCCTACTTTCGGGGCACAGGAATCGATAGTTCTTTCACGTATTCTTCAATGCAGTCCGGTTGAGGTACATACAACTCTGATAGGTCCTGTGGGATTAGGACCCGCTTTGATTCTCGCGGGAGGAACACAGGGGAAACGAGTTGCATTCCCGAACTCTAAGATTTCTTTTAAGAATTCGCTGTGTATTGTTAATAATTGGTCTTTGCTTTGTAAAATACTACTAGACGAACGCGAACTTGTTCGTAGATTTCTTAGTGTTTGTGCAGAAAGGACAGGCTCATCGGAATATGAGCTACTCTCCACTATGCAGAGTAAGCCCTTTTTATCACCCAGGGAAGCTATCGATTTTGGTATTATCGATCACGTAGTGAATATAAGAGAAGAAAACGAAAATAGGATCTTAAACACTTTTAATCCTTTCAGAGAAAATATCTATTTGACCTTTCTCAATACTTAAGAAATTGGGTAAGCTAAAGCCAACCGATAATATGGGATTTTATCCCGTCTGAGTTCTGATAATAAATGATCTTATATCGTATATTAGAATTCACTTTGTCTTATTTTCTAATAAAAAAAGGAGACTCGTATGGAACAAGTTCAAGTTAGAAATAGCAGCTTTTCAGATAAGTTTTATTATTCCGTAATAGTACGTACATGTTTTCAAAAAGACAATTATGATTCTTTGATTCGTTTTTTTCTTTTATGTTCATACAGCGATTTATATATATATAACCAAGATCTAGAATATAACCTACCCGTTCATCCCAAAATTTTTGAATTGATGATAGGATATCCTATTTTAATTAAAGCATTTCTAGTTTTAAGATTGAAAATCCACGAAAAGGACAAACTTTACAATTTTGTAATAAAAGATAGAAAAAAAGATTTTTCTATTGCTCAGAGTGCTTATGATAATAGAAATTCAGAATACCAAAATAATCTTAAGCCAGAGGAGCCAGAGGAACCAGAGGAGCCAGTTGATCCAAAGGATGTATTTGCGCCATTCGGTCATTTATGGACTTTTTGTGAAAATTGTGAGACATCCATTTACAAACAATATGCGCAAAAAAACAAATATATTTGTCAACATTGTGGATTTCATTTACGAATGGAGAGTTTCGATCGAATCGAATCTTTTATTGATTCGGGTACTTGGGATTCTATGGATGAGAATATGGTTTCTACTGATCCCTATGAGATTCTTAGAAAAAACCTTGCGTCTGCTTCAGAAGATTCTTCAGAATTTATCGAATCACAAGAAGCAGATGAATTTGATAAAGGAGGGCCATATGAAAAATAACGTCAAAAAGGAATTTATTTTGAGGATCGTCAAGAATTCTCGAAATATGATAAAATCAATCCAATCTCAAGATATGAGATTGATTTTAAGAATATCGGTGTATATTTGTATAGGAATAATATTATTAATTATCTTAATAAAGATAATTAATAATATTATTCCTAGATTGAAACCGGTATTTTCGATAATTCAATTGATACTTTCTATCATCCTCTTTATCTTAAAATTGATATTTTCTATCATCCTCTTTATCTTAAATAGCATTTTTTCGATAATTAAGTTCATTATTTCTATCATCAATATGATGATAGAAATAATGAAATTTATTATTAAATTTCTTTTGAGAGTGATTATTTCTATTTTGAAAAAAATATTAAAACTTTGAAGTTAAGATAAAGAGGATGAAATATTACAAATGCAGGTTAAAGAGTGATTGAAGAGATCTATCTCCTTCTATCCAAATCAAATCCTCCATTTGATTTGGATAGAATAAGAAAGTAGTATATGAATCAATCCAAGTTTTTGTGTATACTAGATTCAAATAACTGGCATAATTCTGATTTTTTGATTTTTCCTGATCGGAAAAATCATCCATGAAAAAGAAAGAAAAAAGATAGAAAAATTTGGTTTTTTATGGTCAAAAATTCATTCACTCCTATTATTTCACAAGAAGAAAATAAGGGTTCTGTTGAATTTCAAGTATTCAGTTTCACCAATAAGATACAGAGGCTTACTTCCCATTTAGAATTGCACAAAAAAGATTTTTTATCGGAAAGGGGTCTACGAAAAATTCTGGGAAAACGTCAACGGTTGCTGGCTTATTTGTCAAAGAAAAATCGAGTACGTTATAATAAATTAATTGATCAGTTGAATATTCGAGAGCCACAAACTCGTTAATTTCATTGTTTGAATTTTTTTTAGTAGTATTCGATTTTTCATTTTGATGAGCCTCACTTTGAGGAATTCATGGAATAATGAATTCAGGAAGAAAAGATATGACTGTACCGGTTACAAGAAAAGATATCATGATAGTCAATATGGGTCCTCACCACCCATCAATGCATGGTGTTCTTCGACTGATCCTTACTCTCGATGGTGAAGATGTTATTGATTGTGAACCCATATTGGGCTATTTACACAGAGGAATGGAAAAAATAGCGGAAAACCGAACAATTATACAATATCTACCTTATGTAACACGGTGGGATTATTTAGCTACTATGTTCACAGAGGCAATAACGGTAAATGCACCAGAAAAATTGGAAAATGTTCAAGTACCTCAAAGAGCTAGCTATATCCGAGTTATTATGCTGGAATTGAGCCGTATAGCTTCTCATTTGTTATGGCTTGGACCTTTTATGGCAGATATCGGTGCACAGACTCCTTTCTTCTATATTTTCAGAGAGAGAGAATTGATATACAATCTATTCGAAACCGCCACAGGTATGCGAATGATGCATAATTATTTCCGCATCGGGGGGGTAGCTGCTGATCTACCTTATGGATGGATAGAGAAATGTTTCGATTTCTGCGATTATTTCTTAACAGGAGTTGTTGAATATCAAAAACTGATTACACGGAATCCCATTTTTTTGGAACGAGTGGAAGGAATGGGCATTATTCGTGGAGAAGAAGCAGTAAATTGGGGTTTATCCGGGCCAATGTTACGAGCTTCTGGAATCCAATGGGATCTTCGTAAAGTTGATAATTATGAGTGTTACAATGAATTCGATTGGGAAATCCAATGGCAAAAAGAAGGAGATTCATTAGCTCGTTATTTAGTACGAATCGGTGAAATGAGGGAATCCATAAAAATGATTCAACAGGCTCTAGAGGGAATTCCTGGAGGACCCTATGAGAATTTAGAAGTCCGACGCTTTGATAGAGCAAAGAATTACGAATGGAATGATTTTGCATATAGATTTATAAGTAAAAAACCTTCACCCAATTTTGAATTGTCGAAACAAGAACTTTATGTGAGAGTGGAAGCCCCAAAAGGGGAATTAGGGATTTATTTGATAGGAGATAATAGTGTTTTCCCCTGGAGATGGAAAATTCGTCCACCCGCTTTTATCAATTTGCAAATTCTTCCTCAGCTAGTTAAAAGAATGAAATTGGCTGATATCATGACGATATTAGGTAGTATAGATATCATTATGGGAGAAGTTGATCGTTGAAATGATAATTGATACGACAGAAGTACAAACTATCAATTCTTTCTCTACATTGGGATTTTTCAAAGAAGTCTATGGACTGATATGGATTGTACCTATTTTGACCCTGATATTGGGAATCACAATAGGGGTACTAGTAATTGTTTGGTTAGAAAGAGAAATATCTGCAGCGATCCAACAGCGTATTGGGCCTGAATATGCTGGTCCGTTGGGAATTCTTCAAGCTATAGCAGATGGGACTAAATTACTTTTGAAAGAGGATCTCCTCCCATCTCGAGGAGATATTCGTCTGTTTAGTGTTGGACCGTCTATAGCAGTCATATCAGTTCTACTAAGCTATTTAGTAATTCCTTTTGAGTATCGTCTTGTTTTAGCTGATCTCGATATAGGTGTTTTTTTATGGATCGCCATTTCAAGTATTGCTCCTATTGGTCTTCTTATGTCAGGATATGGATCGAATAATAAATATTCCTTTTCAGGTGGTCTACGAGCTGCTGCTCAATCTATTAGTTATGAAATACCATTAACTCTATGTGTATTATCAATATCTCTACGTGTGATTCGTTGGAATATGAACTTTTACCTCTTTTTCTTCTAGAAATCAAAGAACAAAAAGAGGTTCAATGTATTAAATAGATATTCTTATTTTTTTATTCAGCATTCAGGTTGATGAGTTAAATCAGATAGTTATATGAGTGAAACAAAACAGCTTATCCATTTGTAGTAAGAAGAAAAAATCTCATTCCCTGTGTACAAGAATCAAGTTGAAGTAAACATAAGCAGCGTAACCTGTTTACCCCAAGATTCCGATTTTTTGATTAGTCATCATATCTTGAAGCGGGTGCAAACAAAAGATCAACTGTATGGAGTTTCTACTACTTTCTTGTATTTATTACTATACCGGCGATCAATCAAGAGTCAGTGGACAGTTAGGAACACCAAGGTACACAAAAGATTAGTAATCGAGATAATGTAAGGTATCAAAAAAGAGGTTTTTCCACATAAAACGAATCATAATAAGGACTTGAAATTGGTAGAAATGATCAAGTAGTACTTCCCTACGATTCCGATCTAGAGTATGCTCCTATTCACTGATTAAAGAAATGACTATCAAGAACGAATTAATCTTTTATTTTTTTTTGAAGTACCCTCCCCTGAGACAGAAGAAGAGGAAAAAAGAAATGGAATGCCATATATGGAATGAATAATAAAAAAAAATCTTTCTTTATTCTTTCTTCCATATTCATACATATACAATTCTTATCATGATTCATGAACTAATGCCTAATTCTTTCTATTTATTGATATAACGAGTATTTTATTGAAAGATTCAGTTATTACCGAACAAAGAGAGATTCTCATTATAAAGGATAAGATCAATTCGGAAGCAACTTTTTGATTATTCCAGCAGACAGAATTCCATTGGTCTTGGGACTCTCCGATGTATCTTTATTCTGTCTACCCCAAAGAAAGATGCCGATAATACCGAACTAGTCCTTACATTTTTTGTGGCCATAGAGGAGCTGTATGAAGCTGAGGTTTCATGTACGGTTTTGAAATAGCGATGAAAACAGTGATGTTATTTTCGACTATGATTATCTAACAGTTCAAGTACAGTTGATATAGTTGAAGCACAGTCCAAATATGGTTTTTGGGGGTGGAATCTGTGGCGTCAGCCTATAGGCTTTCTAGTTTTTCTAATTTCTTCTCTAGCCGAATGTGAGAGATTGCCCTTTGATTTACCAGAAGCAGAGGAGGAATTAGTAGCAGGTTATCAAACCGAATATTCGGGTATCAAATATGCTCTCTTTTATCTTGCTTCTTACCTAAATCTATTAGTTTCTTCATTATTTGTCACAATTCTTTACTTAGGTGGGTGGAATTTCTCTATTCCGTACATATCTATTCCTGAACTTTTCAGAATAAATAAAATGGTTGGAATTTTTGGAATGACAATTGGTATCTTTATTACATTAGCTAAGGCTTATTTTTTTCTCTTAATTTCTATCACAACAAGATGGACTTTACCGAGGATGAGAATAGACCAGTTATTAAATCTTGGATGGAAATTTCTTTTACCTATTTCTCTAGGTAATCTGTTATTAACAACTTCTTCTCAACTTGTCTCACTATAAATAACAGAATACGATAACAAGATTCTCGATTCATAATCTCTCTCAAATAAGAGAAAGAAACTCCCATTTTCTCATTGATATTTACAATATGTTCCCTATGGTAACTGGGTTCACGAATTATGGTCAACAAACAATACGAGCTGCAAGGTACATTGGTCAAAGTTTCATAATTACCTTATCCCACACAAATCGTTTACCTGTCACTATTCAATATCCTTATGAAAAATCGATCATGTCAGAGCGTTTCCGGGGTCGAATCCACTTTGAATTTGATAAATGTATTGCTTGTGAAGTATGTGTTCGTGTATGCCCGATAGATCTACCCGTTGTTGATTGGAGATTGCAAAGAGATATTAAAAAGAAACAATTGCTTAATTATAGTATTGATTTCGGGGTTTGTATATTTTGCGGTAATTGTGTCGAGTATTGTCCAACAAACTGTTTATCAATGACTGAAGAATATGAACTTTCTACTTATGATCGTCATGAATTGAATTATAATCAAATTGCTTTAGGTCGGTTACCAATCTCCATAATTGGAGATTACACAATTCAAACTGTTATGAATTCGACTCAAATCCAAAGAGACAAAGAGAATTCCTTTGATTCAAGAACGATTACTAATTACTAAGATTTTTTTTGGTTAGTCAGTAACTACAAAGAAAACTAATAACTATTGATTGTCGAAAATATTGAAACTGAGAATCTATTTTTCGTGATGGGATGATTTCGAAATATACAATTTGAACCACTATTCAAACTAGTCTTTTTTCGGATAAAGATTCTATTTACATTAATCCATATTCCCATTTCATTCTATGACAAATGGATCATAAACTATATTATATACAAGAAGAAAAGAGGGTAACCCCTTTTCCTTTCCTGGACCTTTTAGTACGGTCATGATATATTTTAAGTTCTTTGTTTTTTTTTATACATAATGGATTTACCTGGACCAATACATGATATTCTTGTGGTATTTCTGGGATCAGTTCTTGTATTAGGGGGTCTAGGGGTAGTATTACTTACCAATCCAATTTATTCTGCCTTTTCGTTGGGATTGGTTCTTATTTCTATATCTTTATTCTATATTTCATTGAACTCCTATTTTGTAGCTGCCGCACAGCTCCTTATTTATGTCGGAGCCATAAATGTATTGATCTTATTTGCTGTAATGTTCATGAATGGTTCAGAATATTCCAAAGATTCCTATCTTTGGACCATTGGAGATGCGGTTACTTCACTGGTTTGTACAACTATTCTTTTTTCACTAATGACTACTATCCCAGATACATCATGGTACGGGATTCTTTGGACTACAAGATCAAACCAAATTATAGAACAGGACCTCATAAATAACGTTCAACAAATTGGGATTCATTTAGCAACAGATTTTTTTCTTCCCTTTGAACTCATTTCTATAATTCTTTTAGTTTCCTTGATAGGTGCAATTACTATGGCTCGACAATAATAAATACTTAGAACGATTCTAAATTCTTAGAATTCTCAATTCTAAATAAAAAAACTCTAAATTTTTGGTCTAAAACTAAAATAGTTATTTAAGTAAATTAAAATAGTTATTTAAGTAAATAGCAATTCAGTTGAAAATATTAAGCAATTAAGTTTTATATTCAATTTAAAATAAAAAAATATATATATATATAAAATAAGCAAATATAAAAAAATGTGAAATAAAAAAGTAAGTTTAAAATATAAAATAAGCAAATATAAAAAAATATGAAATAAAAAAGTAAGTTTAAAATATAAAATAGCAATATAAATAGCAATACATAGTAAATAAAAATATAGTAAATCAAGATATTGATTTTTTTTTATATATAATTAATTATAAATATAAATTTAAGGAGTCAATTAATTATGTTTGAACACATGCTTTTCTTGAGTGTTTACTTATTTTCTATTGGTCTCTATGGATTAATTACAAGTCGAAACATGGTTAGGGCACTTATGTGCCTTGAACTTGTACTTAATTCCGTTAATATAAATCTTTTAATTTTTTCTGACATGTTTGATAATCGACAATTAAAAGGAGACATTTTATCCATCTTTGTTATAGCTATTGCAGCTGCTGAAGCTGCTATTGGATTAGCAATTGTTTCATCCATTTATCATAACAGAAAATCAACTAGTATTAATCAATCAAATTTATTAAAAAATTAGTTATATTTACCACATAGATAAACTATCCAAAAAAGCTTAATTTCAATACTTTATTTTAAAAAATTTATTAATTGAATTTTTTTTACTAATTCTTTTACTTGTTTTAATAACTTTTTGAATTGAATTATTCTTAGTGAAACAAGAAAAACCTATTCCTGAAAAAATTCGCATTTTTAGTACGTGTAATTCGATTGTTGAGATAAAATTCTCAATTTTTTGGTCTTTTTTTAATTTTAAGTAGATTCCATTATAAAAATTATTTCAATTTATTGAAAAATTCTTAATGAACCACTGCTTCATCTGGTGTCTAGAATATAATTGACTCGTTTACTACTTTGACCAGATCGAAAATCTTTAATTTTCAAAATTCTAATTTAGAAATTCAATGTCACATTCAGTAAAAATTTATGATACCTGTATAGGATGTACTCAATGTGTGCGAGCTTGTCCTACGGATGTATTGGAAATGATACCTTGGGATGGATGTAAAGCCAAACAAATTGCCTCCGCACCAAGAACGGAAGATTGTGTAGGTTGTAAAAGATGTGAATCTGCCTGTCCAACAGATTTTTTAAGTATCCGTGTTTATCTAGGGCCTGAAACAACTCGCAGCATGGCTCTAGCTTATTGATACGTTACAAAAAGTTCCACCCGAATCATTTGATTCCTATTTACCGAAAAAACCCGTACTCGAGGAAAGCTATAATCTCGAGCACGGGTTTCTCTGGTCAAAATGTATCTCACTCTTAATCATTCATGAATTTTTTTCCTTGGTTAACAATACTTGTTGTTTTTCCCATATTTGCAGGTTCTTTTATTTTCTTTTTTCCTTACAGAGGGAACAAGATTTATCGATGGTATACTCTATGTATATGTTTACTAGAACTTATTCTAACAGCTTATGTATTTTTTTTTTATTTCCAATTTGATGATAAATTAATCCAACTTAAAGAAAATCTTAAATGGATAGATGTTTTTGATTTCCAGTGGAAATTGGGAGTCGATGGGCTTTCCATAGAACTTATTTTATTCACAGGCTTTATTACTACTTTAGCGAGTTTAGCAGCTTGGCCAATTACTCGAAATTGCCAATTGTTTTATTTTCTAATGTTAGCAATGTATAGTGGTCAAATGGGATTATTTTTTTCTCAAGACCTTTTACTTTTCTTTATCATGTGGGAACTAGAATTAATTCCCATTTACTTACTTTTATCCATGTGGGGGGGTAAGAAACGTCTTTACTCGGCTACTAAATTCATTTTATACACAGCAGGAGGATCTATCTTTTTATTAACTGGAGTTCTAGGTATGGGTTTGTATGCTTCCAATAAACCAGTACTAGATTTTGAAAGATTAATTAATCAATCATATCCTATCGTATTAGAAATCACATTTTATATCGGCTTTCTTATTGCATATGCTATCAAATTGCCAATTATACCCTTGCATACATGGTTACCAGATACCCACGGAGAAGCACATTATAGTACATGTATGCTCTTAGCTGGTATTTTATTGAAAATGGGAGCATATGGATTAATTCGGATTAATATGGAATTATTACCCCATGCTCATTCTATATTTTCTCCTTGGTTGGTAATAATAGGAACGATACAAATTATTTATGGAGCTTCAACTTCTCTTGGTCAACGCAATTTAAAAAAGAGAATAGCATATTCTTCTGTATCTCATATGGGTTTTATAGCTATAGGAATTGGTTCTATAACTGACATAGGACTAAATGGAGCTATTTTACAAATGCTTTCTCATGGATTTATTGGTGCTGCGTTCTTTTTATTGGTAGGGACGAGTTGTGATAGAATTCATTTTTTTTATCTTGAAGAAATGGGAGGGATATCTATCTCAATGCCTAAAATATTTGCTTTGTTCAGTAGTTTTTCGACGGCTTCTTTTGCATTACCAGGAATGAGCGGTTTTATTGCAGAATTTTTAATATTTCTGGGACTTATTATTAGTCAAAAATATTTTTTAATACCAAAAATCATAACTACTTTCGTAATAGCTGTTGGAATAATATTAACCCCAATTTATTTTTTATCTATATTACGTCAGATGTTCTATGGCTACAAGTTATTTCATGTTTCAAACTCGAATTTTTTTGATTCGGATTCTGGATCACGAGAAGTCTTTCTTTCAACCTGTCTTTTTTTACCAATAATAGGAATTGGTATTTATCCTGATTTTATTTTATCATTATCCATTGAGAGAGTGCAAACTATCTTATCTAATTATTATCATAGATAGTATTTTATTCATTTGGAATAAAATTGAAACTTCTGTCTATAATAAAAAATAAAATATAATTTCTCTATTGAGATTTTATAAAAGATTTTTTCCTTTTATTCCAAAATGAACGAAATTCTTATCCGAGAAGATATATGTTGAGTTTTTGAGAATTTTTTAAAAATTCTCAAAAACTCAACATAAAGATTTATACATGTATATAATATATAATATAAAAAAATCTTTTTTCTTTTACTTTTTTCTTAATTAATTCCTATAGATATTGGTCTGTTTTTTAATATAAAAATTGAATTCTTATATAAATCTGAATGAACCGTAGCTATGTAAACCTATTCCTAAAAGATTGATACCAAAGTAAGATATCCAAATAATAAGAAATCCAATAGAAGCTATAAACGCAGAATTTTTACCTTTACAATTTTGATTCATTCTAATATGCAAATAAATTGCAAATATAATCCAAGTTATAAATGCCCAAGTTTCTTTTGGATCCCAACTCCAATAGGATCCCCAAGCTTCATTAGCCCATACTGCTCCACAAAGAATACCTAAGGTTAAAAGGATAAATCCGAAACTAATAACACGATAACTCCAATAATCCAAACGCTCAATTAATTCATATTTGTAATAGTTTGGAGATAAAGCAAAGGAGTTTTTTTTCAAAATATTTATCTTTTCTTTCCAATAATGAATTTGCCCCTTTGGAACGGAATGACGTAATTTCTCAAAATTAATCTTTTTCTGACATGTAAGAATTAAAAGAGCAACTGATAATAAAGATCCACATAAAAGAGCTCCATAACTCAACAACATCATACTTACATGCATCATTAACCACTGAGATTGTAGTGCAGGTGCTAATATTGTGGACTTATGCATTTCTGCTGAGAGACAGAAACCTGATGTGGCAAAACCTTGAGTCAAAACGGTACTTGGTGTAGTTATTGTGTTTAACTCATTTTGATGATTCTGAGTCTTTGGAACCATATGAATAACACAATAACTACATGAAAGAAAGATTAAAGACTCATATAAATTACTTAATGGAAAGTATCCTGAATAAATCCAACGAAAAATTAATAATTCAGTTGTAGATAAAAAAATAATAATCATCCCTTTTTCTAAGGAATTACGTAATTCAACAATTTCGCCAAATAATAAGGTAATCAAATTAATTATAATGACAATTGAAATAATTGAAAAAGATATATGAGTTAATATATGTTCTATATTTAGAAATATCATAAAAGAATTCTCCTTACAGGATTTTGAATTTCGAATTTCTCAATATATTTTAACATATATAAAGCCATACCGCCACTCGGATTCGAACCAAGAAATTAGTTTCAAACTTCGATTAAGAAGCTGGTTTGAAACATTTATCACAAAGAAAGCTTTTACTCAAATACCACTAATAAATACAATACTAGTAGTGAGAGCAATAAGCTAACTGCTGTTTACAACAGTGTGTCCACGCATTGTACCACACTGCAGAAGGCGCAGATACTGCTCACCTTCCAACAGTAAGCAATGGTAATAAATACTCCAATCCACTGCTCAGAGGAGCGTCCTGCTCTAGTCTAACGTACTGCTGCTTTACTTTTGTTAAGCAATGGCCTCAGACACTGAAAAAAATTGTCTTGCAAGCTCAGCAATGTGTGAACCCAACATATTGGGAGTCTATACCAATCATATCTACCTTGGTCCACCATAGCGGCTTATTTTAAATTCTAACTTAATAATGAGAAGTTGTAAAGATTCCAAAATCCTATTCGGACTCGAACCTAGATATGTTCGTTACTGCTAAGAACAGCATGTCTCCTAATTTTAATAGGAAACATGGTAACTTAATTTTAAATTCAAGTCGAATTCATAAGAAGCTGTCAAGATTCAAAAATTCAATATTGAAATAAGAATTTTGAAAATCAATTAAAGAATTATCATTACATTAATAAATAAATTTTACACATTACATTATTAAATTTTGATAATAAATTTTGAATTTAGAATTTTTCAATATATTTGAACATATAAATAGTCATGCCGCCACTCGGACTCGAACCGAGATACATTATGTACTGCTTCCTAAGAGCAGCGTGTCTACCAATTTCACCATGGCGGCTTATTTTCAATAATAATTGAATTCATGATTAATTGTCAAGATTAAAAAATTCTAAGAAACTTGAGAATCAATAAAGAAGATTTGTTTCATCTTATATGGAACTCCTCAATATTTATTTAGAAAGATCCTGTTTCTTTTACATAATATCTATTACTACCATTTTTCATTTTTTTTGTATTTATCTTATTTTCTGTATCAAGAATGATAAGAATAAGATTTTTTTATTTCTTCATATTAATTATTTAATATCTTAGTACTTTGTAGAAATAAGAAAAATAAATACAAAGTTTTTTTCATTTTAATTTTATGATAAAAATTTATAGCTCTATTATAATATAAAAATATTATAAAAATTTCTATAAAAATAGAAATATATAGGGAATATATAAATCTCAATTTATATTGATTGAAGTCCTATTAAACTTTTCACAATAGAAAAAAGAAAAGATTTTTCTTCTATTGTGAAAAATTCATTAATTAAGTACTTAAAACTCTAAAATATCCGTCTTAGGAAAAACTAAATATTAACTATAATATAGTTATTAGTTCTAATTAGAGTGTAATCTTAATTAAAATCTTACTAAATAAAAAAAATAATTCAAAAAATAAGAGATTTAAATTAATATGAATCAGTTATTTCAAAGCTAGTTCTCTAATCTATAGCATTTTAATCTATATCTATTCTGTAAAAACCAAAAGTTCTTTTATTTGGTTTTTTTTCAATAAAACTTTTTGAATTTCCAATAGAAAGTGATTTTACTAAAGAACAGGTTTTTACTACAGTTAAATACGCTTTTTTTCTCCAGATATTTCTACGAATACGTTTTTTTGACATAGAAGTACGTTTTTTTGGAACTGCCATTGAAAGGAAGTTTTTTTATTTATTTTTTTATGTGAAAGACATTTTTTGTTCAAAAGAAAGAATTAAGAATTATTTATTATATCATTTTTTATATTTTCTAATATAAATAAAATATCTAAGCTAAGAGGAAAAAACTCTTCGATATTTTTTTGATCTAACTTTCAAAAAATAATAAATAATGTATTTTCATTTATATTATTAGATATTTAAATGAAAGACAAAGAAAAGGAGCATAAAATAATAGAAAAAAGAATGGAGAATCTTAGAAGAATCTTATTAAGTTAAAAATAATATATTTATATTTAACTTGAGTAAAAAGAAAAGACTATTGAATTCTTTCAATAAAACTTTTATTATATATTTTATTTTTTTCTAATACTCATATTTTTCTAATACTAATATTACTCAACTATAAGATATTTAGTTATCTATTGAACTACAGAGAAGATTTCCTTCTATACTTCTATAGAATATATGTGTTTCAATATGTTTTCAATTTCCATATGTTTTTCAATTAGAAATAAAAGAATTTCTAACATTTTTAAATATATGTGTATTAAATGTGTATTAATGAAAAAAATAAGAAGATTAAAAAAAAGAAAGATACAAAAGATAAATAAAAGAATAAATAAGATGAGACTCTCCCATTTCCTATATACCTAATTCCTTCTCCTATAAAAAAACTTGTAATACCAATTCCATTTGGAATCCCATCAACTATATGTCTATCAAAAAATTCAGTGAACTTGCTTAATCTTCTTATACGCAATGTAAAAACACTAGTATAAACAATATCTATGTAACCACGATTATATGACCAATTATATATTGCATTTTGTATTTGGTCTAAAAAATCTCTTTTAATACCTTTTTTAAGAAAAAAATTAAAAAGATATAAATTCGGAAAAAAGGAATTTATAGATCCATAGAAAGTGAATGCTATGCATAATCCAAAAGTTGCTATACTTACTGAAATGATTACATTTTGAAAGAATTCATAGAAAACTACGCATTGATTTGAACTTTCAATGAAAGGGTCTTTTGATAAAGTTAACCATTTTGATAATAAATCAAGATCTATTCCTCTTGGATCAAAGCAAATTCCTATGGAACCAATGAACATAGTAAAAAGTACTAATAGGAGAAGAGGAAAGAGCATAGTATTGTCTAATTCATGAGGATATATAGAAGTATATTTATTTGTAAAAAAAGTATTAAAGCAATATATCTTATTTTTTACGTTATTTTTTTTTTGTTTAAAAAAAAAGGAAACTTTTTTTTGTATTGTTGATAAAGGCAAATTTCTATCGGTGTTTGATCTTTTGGACATACTTTTACCCCATAGAGATATTGAATAAAATAAATTTGTTTTAGTACTACTGTAACCTTGAAAATGAATACGCAAATATCCATCAAAAGTAAGTAAATATACTCGAAACATATAAAATGCTGTTAATCCTGTTGTAAAGTAAGTTATTATCCCGAAAATTGGAGAATACAACCAACTATTACTAAGAATCTCATCTTTAGACCAGAAACAGGCAAGGGGTGGAATACCACAAAGAGACAGTGTACCCAATAAAAAGGCAGTTCTTGTAATTGGAATATATTTAGTTAAACCACCCATAAGAACCATATTTTGATTCCTATACGGTGAATATCCAACAACAGGTTCCATTGAATGAATAATAGATCCAGATCCTAAAAACAATAAAGCCTTAGAGTAAGCATGGGTAATCAAATGAAATAAAGCAGTTCGAGACGAACCTATACCTAAAGCTAGTATAATGTAACCCAATTGAGACATTGTAGAATAGGCTAAACTTCTTTTAATGTCTATTTGAGCAAGAGCCAAAGTAGCTCCTAAGAATAATGTTATTAAACCTATTGAAGAAATAATATGCATTATGTTAGGTGTTATTAAGAGAAGAGGAAAGAGTCGAGCTACAAGAAAAACCCCCGCTGCCACCATGGTAGCAGCGTGTATAAGAGCAGAAACAGGGGTGGGTCCTTCCATGGCATCAGGTAACCATATGTGAAGTGGGAATTGTGCGGATTTAGCAATTGCACCAACAAATAATAAAAAGGTACATAAAGTAGTAAATAAAGAATTTACTCCATTTTTTTGGATTAAATTATTAGTTATTTCAAATAAATCTCGAAATTCGAAACTACCAATTATCCAATAAAAACCTAAAATTCCTAATAATAAACCAAAATCGCCTACACGATTAGTTACAAAAGCTTTTTGGCAGGCATTTGCAGCAAGTGGCCGTGTAAACCAAAATCCTATTAGCAAATAGGAGCATATTCCAACTATTTCCCAAAAAATGTAAATTTGTATTAAATTTGAACTTGTAACTAGTCCCAACATAGAAGCATTGAAAAGATTCAAATAAGCAAAAAATCTCAAATATGCTTGATCATGAGACATATAGTTGTCACTATAAATAAGAACTGTGATTCCAACAGTAGTAATGAGTGTTAACATAATTGAGGTAAGTGAGTCAATCAAATATCCGAATTCTAAGGAAAAATCATTATTAATGGTCCAAGACCATAGGTATTGATAAATCAAACTCCCATGTATTTGTTGAATAGAAAAATTCAAGGAAAATATCATAGTTATTATTAAAAAGAGAATACTTGGAAAAGCCCATATACGACGAATGTTTTTTATTGCTGTCGGAATAAATAAAAGTCCAAGCCCTATGGATATCGGAACTGGAAGTGAAAGAAAAGGTATTATCCATGCGTATTGATATATATGTTCCATAAGATATTAAGAAGATTAATTGTTAATTGATATTTTTTCTTTTCTGAAATTTTGATTCACCAATTCTTAATCTTTATTAAAATATTTTAAGTTCAAGAATAATGTAAAAAATAAATAAGAAATAAGACAATAAGACTTTAAGTCAAATATAAAAATTCAAAAATTCTTAATTTATTATTAAAAATAAGGTAATAAAGATATATCAATAGAGATTAAGATAAGATAAAAAATAAAAAAGGACCAAAAATTTAGAGTTTTTTTATTTAGAATTGAGAATTCTAAGAATTTAGAATCGTTCTAAGTATTTATTATTGTCGAGCCATAGTAATTGCACCTATCAAGGAAACTAAAAGAATTATAGAAATGAGTTCAAAGGGAAGAAAAAAATCTGTTGCTAAATGAATCCCAATTTGTTGAACGTTATTTATGAGGTCCTGTTCTATAATTTGGTTTGATCTTGTAGTCCAAAGAATCCCGTACCATGATGTATCTGGGATAGTAGTCATTAGTGAAAAAAGAATAGTTGTACAAACCAGTGAAGTAACCGCATCTCCAATGGTCCAAAGATAGGAATCTTTGGAATATTCTGAACCATTCATGAACATTACAGCAAATAAGATCAATACATTTATGGCTCCGACATAAATAAGGAGCTGTGCGGCAGCTACAAAATAGGAGTTCAATGAAATATAGAATAAAGATATAGAAATAAGAACCAATCCCAACGAAAAGGCAGAATAAATTGGATTGGTAAGTAATACTACCCCTAGACCCCCTAATACAAGAACTGATCCCAGAAATACCACAAGAATATCATGTATTGGTCCAGGTAAATCCATTATGTATAAAAAAAAACAAAGAACTTAAAATATATCATGACCGTACTAAAAGGTCCAGGAAAGGAAAAGGGGTTACCCTCTTTTCTTCTTGTATATAATATAGTTTATGATCCATTTGTCATAGAATGAAATGGGAATATGGATTAATGTAAATAGAATCTTTATCCGAAAAAAGACTAGTTTGAATAGTGGTTCAAATTGTATATTTCGAAATCATCCCATCACGAAAAATAGATTCTCAGTTTCAATATTTTCGACAATCAATAGTTATTAGTTTTCTTTGTAGTTACTGACTAACCAAAAAAAATCTTAGTAATTAGTAATCGTTCTTGAATCAAAGGAATTCTCTTTGTCTCTTTGGATTTGAGTCGAATTCATAACAGTTTGAATTGTGTAATCTCCAATTATGGAGATTGGTAACCGACCTAAAGCAATTTGATTATAATTCAATTCATGACGATCATAAGTAGAAAGTTCATATTCTTCAGTCATTGATAAACAGTTTGTTGGACAATACTCGACACAATTACCGCAAAATATACAAACCCCGAAATCAATACTATAATTAAGCAATTGTTTCTTTTTAATATCTCTTTGCAATCTCCAATCAACAACGGGTAGATCTATCGGGCATACACGAACACATACTTCACAAGCAATACATTTATCAAATTCAAAGTGGATTCGACCCCGGAAACGCTCTGACATGATCGATTTTTCATAAGGATATTGAATAGTGACAGGTAAACGATTTGTGTGGGATAAGGTAATTATGAAACTTTGACCAATGTACCTTGCAGCTCGTATTGTTTGTTGACCATAATTCGTGAACCCAGTTACCATAGGGAACATATTGTAAATATCAATGAGAAAATGGGAGTTTCTTTCTCTTATTTGAGAGAGATTATGAATCGAGAATCTTGTTATCGTATTCTGTTATTTATAGTGAGACAAGTTGAGAAGAAGTTGTTAATAACAGATTACCTAGAGAAATAGGTAAAAGAAATTTCCATCCAAGATTTAATAACTGGTCTATTCTCATCCTCGGTAAAGTCCATCTTGTTGTGATAGAAATTAAGAGAAAAAAATAAGCCTTAGCTAATGTAATAAAGATACCAATTGTCATTCCAAAAATTCCAACCATTTTATTTATTCTGAAAAGTTCAGGAATAGATATGTACGGAATAGAGAAATTCCACCCACCTAAGTAAAGAATTGTGACAAATAATGAAGAAACTAATAGATTTAGGTAAGAAGCAAGATAAAAGAGAGCATATTTGATACCCGAATATTCGGTTTGATAACCTGCTACTAATTCCTCCTCTGCTTCTGGTAAATCAAAGGGCAATCTCTCACATTCGGCTAGAGAAGAAATTAGAAAAACTAGAAAGCCTATAGGCTGACGCCACAGATTCCACCCCCAAAAACCATATTTGGACTGTGCTTCAACTATATCAACTGTACTTGAACTGTTAGATAATCATAGTCGAAAATAACATCACTGTTTTCATCGCTATTTCAAAACCGTACATGAAACCTCAGCTTCATACAGCTCCTCTATGGCCACAAAAAATGTAAGGACTAGTTCGGTATTATCGGCATCTTTCTTTGGGGTAGACAGAATAAAGATACATCGGAGAGTCCCAAGACCAATGGAATTCTGTCTGCTGGAATAATCAAAAAGTTGCTTCCGAATTGATCTTATCCTTTATAATGAGAATCTCTCTTTGTTCGGTAATAACTGAATCTTTCAATAAAATACTCGTTATATCAATAAATAGAAAGAATTAGGCATTAGTTCATGAATCATGATAAGAATTGTATATGTATGAATATGGAAGAAAGAATAAAGAAAGATTTTTTTTTATTATTCATTCCATATATGGCATTCCATTTCTTTTTTCCTCTTCTTCTGTCTCAGGGGAGGGTACTTCAAAAAAAAATAAAAGATTAATTCGTTCTTGATAGTCATTTCTTTAATCAGTGAATAGGAGCATACTCTAGATCGGAATCGTAGGGAAGTACTACTTGATCATTTCTACCAATTTCAAGTCCTTATTATGATTCGTTTTATGTGGAAAAACCTCTTTTTTGATACCTTACATTATCTCGATTACTAATCTTTTGTGTACCTTGGTGTTCCTAACTGTCCACTGACTCTTGATTGATCGCCGGTATAGTAATAAATACAAGAAAGTAGTAGAAACTCCATACAGTTGATCTTTTGTTTGCACCCGCTTCAAGATATGATGACTAATCAAAAAATCGGAATCTTGGGGTAAACAGGTTACGCTGCTTATGTTTACTTCAACTTGATTCTTGTACACAGGGAATGAGATTTTTTCTTCTTACTACAAATGGATAAGCTGTTTTGTTTCACTCATATAACTATCTGATTTAACTCATCAACCTGAATGCTGAATAAAAAAATAAGAATATCTATTTAATACATTGAACCTCTTTTTGTTCTTTGATTTCTAGAAGAAAAAGAGGTAAAAGTTCATATTCCAACGAATCACACGTAGAGATATTGATAATACACATAGAGTTAATGGTATTTCATAACTAATAGATTGAGCAGCAGCTCGTAGACCACCTGAAAAGGAATATTTATTATTCGATCCATATCCTGACATAAGAAGACCAATAGGAGCAATACTTGAAATGGCGATCCATAAAAAAACACCTATATCGAGATCAGCTAAAACAAGACGATACTCAAAAGGAATTACTAAATAGCTTAGTAGAACTGATATGACTGCTATAGACGGTCCAACACTAAACAGACGAATATCTCCTCGAGATGGGAGGAGATCCTCTTTCAAAAGTAATTTAGTCCCATCTGCTATAGCTTGAAGAATTCCCAACGGACCAGCATATTCAGGCCCAATACGCTGTTGGATCGCTGCAGATATTTCTCTTTCTAACCAAACAATTACTAGTACCCCTATTGTGATTCCCAATATCAGGGTCAAAATAGGTACAATCCATATCAGTCCATAGACTTCTTTGAAAAATCCCAATGTAGAGAAAGAATTGATAGTTTGTACTTCTGTCGTATCAATTATCATTTCAACGATCAACTTCTCCCATAATGATATCTATACTACCTAATATCGTCATGATATCAGCCAATTTCATTCTTTTAACTAGCTGAGGAAGAATTTGCAAATTGATAAAAGCGGGTGGACGAATTTTCCATCTCCAGGGGAAAACACTATTATCTCCTATCAAATAAATCCCTAATTCCCCTTTTGGGGCTTCCACTCTCACATAAAGTTCTTGTTTCGACAATTCAAAATTGGGTGAAGGTTTTTTACTTATAAATCTATATGCAAAATCATTCCATTCGTAATTCTTTGCTCTATCAAAGCGTCGGACTTCTAAATTCTCATAGGGTCCTCCAGGAATTCCCTCTAGAGCCTGTTGAATCATTTTTATGGATTCCCTCATTTCACCGATTCGTACTAAATAACGAGCTAATGAATCTCCTTCTTTTTGCCATTGGATTTCCCAATCGAATTCATTGTAACACTCATAATTATCAACTTTACGAAGATCCCATTGGATTCCAGAAGCTCGTAACATTGGCCCGGATAAACCCCAATTTACTGCTTCTTCTCCACGAATAATGCCCATTCCTTCCACTCGTTCCAAAAAAATGGGATTCCGTGTAATCAGTTTTTGATATTCAACAACTCCTGTTAAGAAATAATCGCAGAAATCGAAACATTTCTCTATCCATCCATAAGGTAGATCAGCAGCTACCCCCCCGATGCGGAAATAATTATGCATCATTCGCATACCTGTGGCGGTTTCGAATAGATTGTATATCAATTCTCTCTCTCTGAAAATATAGAAGAAAGGAGTCTGTGCACCGATATCTGCCATAAAAGGTCCAAGCCATAACAAATGAGAAGCTATACGGCTCAATTCCAGCATAATAACTCGGATATAGCTAGCTCTTTGAGGTACTTGAACATTTTCCAATTTTTCTGGTGCATTTACCGTTATTGCCTCTGTGAACATAGTAGCTAAATAATCCCACCGTGTTACATAAGGTAGATATTGTATAATTGTTCGGTTTTCCGCTATTTTTTCCATTCCTCTGTGTAAATAGCCCAATATGGGTTCACAATCAATAACATCTTCACCATCGAGAGTAAGGATCAGTCGAAGAACACCATGCATTGATGGGTGGTGAGGACCCATATTGACTATCATGATATCTTTTCTTGTAACCGGTACAGTCATATCTTTTCTTCCTGAATTCATTATTCCATGAATTCCTCAAAGTGAGGCTCATCAAAATGAAAAATCGAATACTACTAAAAAAAATTCAAACAATGAAATTAACGAGTTTGTGGCTCTCGAATATTCAACTGATCAATTAATTTATTATAACGTACTCGATTTTTCTTTGACAAATAAGCCAGCAACCGTTGACGTTTTCCCAGAATTTTTCGTAGACCCCTTTCCGATAAAAAATCTTTTTTGTGCAATTCTAAATGGGAAGTAAGCCTCTGTATCTTATTGGTGAAACTGAATACTTGAAATTCAACAGAACCCTTATTTTCTTCTTGTGAAATAATAGGAGTGAATGAATTTTTGACCATAAAAAACCAAATTTTTCTATCTTTTTTCTTTCTTTTTCATGGATGATTTTTCCGATCAGGAAAAATCAAAAAATCAGAATTATGCCAGTTATTTGAATCTAGTATACACAAAAACTTGGATTGATTCATATACTACTTTCTTATTCTATCCAAATCAAATGGAGGATTTGATTTGGATAGAAGGAGATAGATCTCTTCAATCACTCTTTAACCTGCATTTGTAATATTTCATCCTCTTTATCTTAACTTCAAAGTTTTAATATTTTTTTCAAAATAGAAATAATCACTCTCAAAAGAAATTTAATAATAAATTTCATTATTTCTATCATCATATTGATGATAGAAATAATGAACTTAATTATCGAAAAAATGCTATTTAAGATAAAGAGGATGATAGAAAATATCAATTTTAAGATAAAGAGGATGATAGAAAGTATCAATTGAATTATCGAAAATACCGGTTTCAATCTAGGAATAATATTATTAATTATCTTTATTAAGATAATTAATAATATTATTCCTATACAAATATACACCGATATTCTTAAAATCAATCTCATATCTTGAGATTGGATTGATTTTATCATATTTCGAGAATTCTTGACGATCCTCAAAATAAATTCCTTTTTGACGTTATTTTTCATATGGCCCTCCTTTATCAAATTCATCTGCTTCTTGTGATTCGATAAATTCTGAAGAATCTTCTGAAGCAGACGCAAGGTTTTTTCTAAGAATCTCATAGGGATCAGTAGAAACCATATTCTCATCCATAGAATCCCAAGTACCCGAATCAATAAAAGATTCGATTCGATCGAAACTCTCCATTCGTAAATGAAATCCACAATGTTGACAAATATATTTGTTTTTTTGCGCATATTGTTTGTAAATGGATGTCTCACAATTTTCACAAAAAGTCCATAAATGACCGAATGGCGCAAATACATCCTTTGGATCAACTGGCTCCTCTGGTTCCTCTGGCTCCTCTGGCTTAAGATTATTTTGGTATTCTGAATTTCTATTATCATAAGCACTCTGAGCAATAGAAAAATCTTTTTTTCTATCTTTTATTACAAAATTGTAAAGTTTGTCCTTTTCGTGGATTTTCAATCTTAAAACTAGAAATGCTTTAATTAAAATAGGATATCCTATCATCAATTCAAAAATTTTGGGATGAACGGGTAGGTTATATTCTAGATCTTGGTTATATATATATAAATCGCTGTATGAACATAAAAGAAAAAAACGAATCAAAGAATCATAATTGTCTTTTTGAAAACATGTACGTACTATTACGGAATAATAAAACTTATCTGAAAAGCTGCTATTTCTAACTTGAACTTGTTCCATACGAGTCTCCTTTTTTTATTAGAAAATAAGACAAAGTGAATTCTAATATACGATATAAGATCATTTATTATCAGAACTCAGACGGGATAAAATCCCATATTATCGGTTGGCTTTAGCTTACCCAATTTCTTAAGTATTGAGAAAGGTCAAATAGATATTTTCTCTGAAAGGATTAAAAGTGTTTAAGATCCTATTTTCGTTTTCTTCTCTTATATTCACTACGTGATCGATAATACCAAAATCGATAGCTTCCCTGGGTGATAAAAAGGGCTTACTCTGCATAGTGGAGAGTAGCTCATATTCCGATGAGCCTGTCCTTTCTGCACAAACACTAAGAAATCTACGAACAAGTTCGCGTTCGTCTAGTAGTATTTTACAAAGCAAAGACCAATTATTAACAATACACAGCGAATTCTTAAAAGAAATCTTAGAGTTCGGGAATGCAACTCGTTTCCCCTGTGTTCCTCCCGCGAGAATCAAAGCGGGTCCTAATCCCACAGGACCTATCAGAGTTGTATGTACCTCAACCGGACTGCATTGAAGAATACGTGAAAGAACTATCGATTCCTGTGCCCCGAAAGTAGGGGTGTCTATAAAAACTCTAATCGGATCTTTACTTTTTGAATCGTAAAGTTCTAGCAGCTCCGGCACTATTAGCTGCATTTGATATCTAGAGTTAAGCCCGCAGTCGGGTATAATAACTATGCGCTCCCGATACAGCCTCTCATACATCGAAATAAAATTGTCAGCCAACGGCCGTAGAGCGTTATTTTTTTGTTTCTCTAAAAAATCCGCATTGGAATTTGATTGAATTTTCTTGGTCATAGGTTCGTCTCTTAGTATTTATAAAAAAATAAGTGAATTCTAATATACGATATAAGATCATTTATTATCAGAACTCAGACGGGATAAAATCCCATATTATCGGTTGGCTTTAGCTTACCCAATTTCTTAAGTATCGAGGTCAGAATAAATACAATAATTCAGAATGGAAAAAAGACAAAATCGCTCGATTATGAGTTTCAATTTATTCATTTTGAATCCTTTCTTTCTATCTTCTACTTATTTTTTGATTTCCTTTTTTCCTGGATTCTTGATTTCATTTCGATTTTTCTTCTTCTATCCCATAGGGATAGAATCAATAGAGAACCTATGAATCTATGATTAATAAGAAGAACTCATCCGGTATCAATGACTCATATGAAAATAAAGAAAGTGTCAAAGAAAGAAAAGGAGAAGACCCATTAAAAGAAAGAATCATTCTTTTTTCCAGACAGATGAGTCTTATTTATTAGTTTTAGGGATATAAAAATACTCGAAATCTTATTATTTATCATATCAGAGTTCATTTCAAAAAGATTTTGTCACTTATCAAAAAAGTTTTTGATTATCTTGAAAATAAGGATTATAATCAATATAATCAAAAATCTGCGATAAAAGACTTTGAATTGAAAATCAATACGAAATCTAGATTTCCAATTCAAAAAAATGAATCGGAATACAAAAAAACCGCTATACATTAATTCCATTAACTCATCTTCGTTAATGGACATTAATGTAGAGGCTAGCATAAGCCCGTGAATGAGCTTAGCATATTGGTCAATTTGGTTTTCGAAATATTCATTTCGAAATTTGAACATTTTCAAAATGCATCCTATAAAATAGAGAAAAATCTCTATCACGAATTTATAGAACACATAGAAAAAAATGTACAATTCGAAATTGTTCGTGAAACAATCAAGTTCCACGATATAAAATCGTGGCTCAAACCAAAATGAGCAAAACATAATTCAATCTTAAAACTAGAAATGCTTTAATTAAAATAGGATATCCTATCATCAATTCAAAAATTTTGGGATGAACGGGAAAGATTGATTGATCCAAAACACGTCTTGCTCGTTCGAACCTTCAACCCTCCCAACTATCTTTTGGGTAGTTGTTTCCCCCTTTCATCCCCAAAATCCCCCCCAGATCCTGAATTATTATTCAGGAAATCATCGATTATTTCAAAAATCGTTGAAATAAATCCCGGCAAAAAAAGGAATACCGAGATTTATTAATATAAATATCAATGAAATGAAATAACAAAAAGCTAGAGATCGAGTATGGAATTCTGTTTACTCACTTGAGATTGAGTATCCGTTCCCCTCCTTTTCCTGTTAGGATTGGAAATCCTGTATTTTACATATCCATACGATCGAGTCCTTAGGTTTCCGAAATAGATAGTTTAACGTTAAAAGAAGTTCTTCGAATCATTGCTATTTGACTCGGAGCTGTTCTGCCCTGTTGAATCCATTGAAGCAATTCCTCGTCGTCCGAGGATGACGATTGGGATTGTTCTTCAATCAAGGGATCCAACTCCTCGTTGTCCGAGGATGGCGATTGGGATTGTTCCTCAAACAATCTCGCCAATCCCGCCAATCCCTCGTCGTCCGGGGATGAGGATTGGGATTGTTCTTCAATCAAGGGATCCAATATCTTGTCGTCCGAGGATGGCGATTGGGATTGTTCCTCAAACAATCTCGGCAATCTCGGCAATCCCTCGTCGTCCGGGGATGAGGATTGGGATTGTTCCTCTATCAAGGGATCCAATATCTTGTCGTCCGAGGATGGCGATTGGGATTGTTCCTCAAACAATCTCGGCAATCTCGCCAATCCCTCGTCGTCCGGGGATGAGGATTGCGATTGTTCCTCTATCAATCGATCCAACTCCTCGTTGTCCGATATGAATCTCGGCAATCCCTCGTCGTCCGGGGATGAGGATTGGGATTGTTCCTCAAACAATCTCGCCAATCCCTCGTCGTCCGAGGATGAGGATTGGGATTGTTCCTCAGAAGCGATCCTCTCAATTTCTATTGGAGCATACCCTTGTCGAATCAATTCAACCAACTCCAAATCATCCGGCTTTAATTCTTTAAACAACGGATTCTCAGGAGCTGGTCTATTGATATTTATTACCTCTCGATCTAAATCGAGATTAAATAAAGTATTCCAGTGATCTCGTCTCAGTGTTGCCAAAGCTGCTATACTTTTGAAAGATCCTTTTTGTTTCTCTGCAAGTGGAACCCTTCGTTTGGTAGTACCTAATATATTAGCCTGACCTTCCTTAAGCGACGATAGCATGAAACGACTATCATGTAAACTACGACTTTGGCGGATAAAGGAAACAGATCTCCATTCATGTTTATTAGTTAGAGATCTGATTTCCGTTCTGTTAGTATCTCGAAACAAACAACAAGTAGCGTTAGGTAGAATGATTGATATCGGAGTTGATATCTTAGACCATATCATTCTAACTCGATAAGATGCAGTAACTATTACCAATAAAAATAGAATGCTTTTTACTAAAAAAAGCACTTTTTCTTTTATAACAAAAAGAAAAAGTTTCATTTTTATCATTGAAATTTCAAAGAATTTTTTACGTCTGAAGAATATCTTAAGTCTTATTGTAACCACACGCATCCTTTTTTTTAGGATATCTAGTCTCATATTATCTCCTTTAATTTAGGATAAAAAGATTGTTATTATATGTCCTATAGATCTATCAAAAACAGGTCTAAATAATCAAAATGAATACCTGACATAATTCAATCTTAAAACTAGAAATGCTTTAATTAAAATAGGATATCCTATCATCAATTCAAAAATTTTGGGATGAACGGGAAAGATTGATTGATCCAAAACACGTCTTGCTCGTTCGAACCTTCAACCCTCCCAACTATCTTTTGGGTAGTTGTTTCCCCCTTTCATCCCCAAAATCCCCCCCAGATCCTGAATTATTATTCAGGAAATCATCGATTATTTCAAAAATCGTTGAAATAAATCCCGGCAAAAAAAGGAATACCGAGATTTATTAATATAAATATCAATGAAATGAAATAACAAAAAGCTAGAGATCGAGTATGGAATTCTGTTTACTCACTTGAGATTGAGTATCCGTTCCCCTCCTTTTCCTGTTAGGATTGGAAATCCTGTATTTTACATATCCATCGGGGATGACGATTGGGATTGTTCTTCAATTAAGAGACCCAACTCCTCGTTGTCCGAGGATGACGATTGGAATTGTTCTTCTATGAGATTCCAGATCCTCTCAATTTGTGTTGGAGTAAATCTCTGTCGAATCAATTGAACGAATTCCTCGTCCTCCAAATGATCCGGGTTGAATTCTTCCTCCTCGTTGTCCGAGGATGACGATTGGAATTGTTCTTCTATGAGATTCCAGATCCTCTCAATTTGTGTTGGAGTAAATCTCTGTCGAATCAATTGAACGAATTCCTCGTCCTCCAAATGATCCGGGTTGAATTCTTCCTCCTCGTTGTCCGAGGATGACGATTGGAATTGTTCTTCTATGAGATTCCAGATCCTCTCAATTTGTGTTGGAGTAAATCTCTGTCGAATCAATTGAACGAATTCCTCGTCCTCCAAATCATCCGGGTTGAATTCTTCATATAATGGATTATCCAAGAAGTTGAATTCTTCAAATACATATAATGGATTATCCAATTTATTGTAATGGACTTCATCAAATAAAGGATCTAATCCCTCGTCGTCCGGGGATGAGGATTGGGATTGTTCTTCAATCAAGGGATCCAATATCTTGTCGTCCGAGGATGGCGATTGGGATTGTTCCTCACTCGGCAATCTCGGCAATCCCTCGTCGTCCGGGGATGAGGATTGGGATTGTTCTTCAATCAAGGGATCCAATATCTTGTCGTCCGAGGATGGCGATTGGGATTGTTCCTCACTCGGCAATCTCGGCAATCCCTCGTCGTCCGGGGATGAGGATTGCGATTGTTCCTCTATCAATCGATCCAACTCCTCGTTGTCCGATATGAATCTCGGCAATCCCTCGTCGTCCGGGGATGAGGATTGGGATTGTTCCTCAAACAATCTCGCCAATCCCTCGTCGTCCGAGGATGAGGATTGGGATTGTTCCTCAGAAGCGATCCTCTCAATTTCTATTGGAGCATACCCTTGTCGAATCAATTCAACCAACTCCAAATCATCCGGCTTTAATTCTTTAAACAACGGATTCTCAGGAGCTGGTCTATTGATATTTATTACCTCTCGATCTAAATCGAGATTAAATAAAGTATTCCAGTGATCTCGTCTCAGTGTTGCCAAAGCTGCTATACTTTTGAAAGATCCTTTTTGTTTCTCTGCAAGTGGAACCCTTCGTTTGGTAGTACCTAATATATTAGCCTGACCTTCCTTAAGCGACGATAGCATGAAACGACTATCATGTAAACTACGACTTTGGCGGATAAAGGAAACAGATCTCCATTCATGTTTATTAGTTAGAGATCTGATTTCCGTTCTGTTAGTATCTCGAAACAAACAACAAGTAGCGTTAGGTAGAATGATTGATATCGGAGTTGATATCTTAGACCATATCATTCTAACTCGATAAGATGCAGTAACTATTACCAATAAAAATAGAATGCTTTTTACTAAAAAAAGCACTTTTTCTTTTATAACAAAAAGAAAAAGTTTCATTTTTATCATTGAAATTTCAAAGAATTTTTTACGTCTGAAGAATATCTTAAGTCTTATTGTAACCACACGCATCCTTTTTTTTAGGATATCTAGTCTCATATTATCTCCTTTAATTTAGGATAAAAAGATTGTTATTATATGTCCTATAGATCTATCAAAAACAGGTCTAAATAATCAAAATGAATACCTGAATACAAAGTTATACATTTATTCTTGAATTAAGTATAAATTATTAGTAGCATAGCCAAAAAGCCTTCTTCCTTATTAAGAATATCCATTATTATAGAACAGAATTTGATAAAAGAAGCTCTTTTGCAATAGAAACAAAGATGGGGAAGGGGTTACCTCCTGCTAAGGCAAAACCTTTATTTAATGAAATTCTTTATTCTTTCATTAAGAACTAATCCAATCTCCCCAAGTAGGATTCGAACCTACGACCAATCAGTTAACAGCCGACCGCTCTACCACTGAGCTACTGAGGAACAACGGCAGATTCTACCTCTTAGAGTTCAACTTTTGTTCTCAACCAATAAACAATATAAGTCCCAAGCTTACTTCGTAACTCTCGGAACTTCGTTGTAGTGTCGTCTCATTTCATATATGCAAGATAGTATTCTCATATTATCAATATTTTTATATTATACTATAATATATATGCAAGATGATATTTCCATATCATCAATATATGAATAATATATGAATCTCTCAAATATATATGTCAGACATCCTTTTTTTTTGAATCCATTCTGTCTTACTCTATCAAAAAAGCCTTTCAATCTATGTATCAAATAGAATCTGTGTATCAAATAGAAGAAAAAGGAATGAAGACAAGAAATCATGGATTTTCACGTTTGCTTATTCAAGTGAATAAAAGATATAAAAAAGGATTTTTTACCGTTGACACGGCTGTTTTTGATGACTATATTTATACTATGAAAGAAAAGTAACAAAGATATAAAAAGGGGTTTTTGACTCTTGACACAGCTGTTTTGAATGATTATACTATGAAATAAAGGGAAAGAATCCAGGGTCGTTTGAATTTATTGAAAGAAACTTTGTCAGTATATTATTAACATGGAAATCAAAAACAATAATTTTTTTTTTATTGAGGAAGGTATAATGTTGTATTACTTGGGTTACATAGTCGAGCAAATGGACGAACGTACATTCCGGGCCCGCTTGTGCGGGAGTGATAAAATCGTAGAATGCTATCTATCTTATGAACTGTTTTGTAACAGTACCTCTGTATTGGTGGGGGATCTCATAAGATTGGAATACAACGCTGGTCTTAGACGCATAAAAAAAAGGTTTTATTATATCATTGAAGTGATATAATAAAGCTTTTTATATGCAACACCTGGGGGGGATTTGGGGATGAAAGGGGGGAACGTATACAGAAAAGATAGTTCTTTTCTATTATTTCCCTTATTTTCAGTTAGGGATCCCTAAGGGGATCACGGCTCTATGAGTCGTGATGAATTTTGAGCACCAGCCCTACATTGGAGGTATCGAGAAGAAATTGGAATGTAATAATATAGATTAATAGGTTCTCTATGGTATAATATAAAACAAATGCTTATCAACACTCCATATTTTTTTTGCAAAAAAAGGACATATAATGAATCAAATAAGATGAAACAAGATAAATTCAAAAAGATGATTACAAGTGGAGAGCAAATGGAAGAGAAACGAGAAAATATCGAGACAGAATTACTTGAAGAAGAACTAGGAACAAAAGCAGAAATAGAAGAAAAAGAAAAAAACCTTCCTTCTGCAAAAAAAAAATTGAGAAAGAATCGAAACTTTGTGGTTTTTCTGGGTAAAGTAGTCAATAAATTCCCCAAGAACATGTTCCACGTAAGTTTGCCTTCTCATAAACACAGAAGGGTGGTTCTGTGTTATTTGTCTCCTAGAATGCGTAAGAATCGCATCCCTATATTAATAGGGGATACGGTTAAGATCCGTAGAAAAAAAAATGGATTTAAGAAATTCATTTTTTTTCGATTTGCTCCTGATAAAAGGGCAAAAACTAACCAAGATTAAGGAGGTAAAAGAGTGATTGAAGAAGTAATGAAGATCGAAGTACCCGAGGGTGTACAGGAAGCTGAATACTTATTGGAGCTCGTTGGATTCAATTGTACCGCGTAATCTTTTCAAAGGTGTTCTTAGTGAATTATTGGCGTTCCACGGTATCTCTCATTTTTCTAAAAATAAATAGAGGAGGTTTATGCTAAAAATATTATGTGCATTTCTATTCGATTTATGGAATCATTTTGTTATCTTTTTTATTCTGTTTTGCTCATTTTGGTTTGAACCACGATTTTATATCGTGGAACTTGATTGTTTCACGAACAATTTCGAATTATCCATTTTTTTCTATAAATGTGAATTATTTCTCCTAATACTTTCCCCGGTTCCATATAGGTGATCGAAAGGATCTAGGACAACTCACCAAAGCACGAAAGCCAGGATCTTTCAGAAAGTTGATTCCTTTTTTAAGAGCGCATAACCGCGTGGATAAGCTTACACTAACCCGTCAATTTTGGATCCAATTGGGGATTTTCCTTGGGAGGTATCGGGAAGAGATTGGAATGTAATAATATAGATTCATAAAATAAAGAAGAAAAGGTTCTCTATTGATTCTATCCCTATGGGATAGAAGAAGAAAAATCGAAATGAAATCAAGAATCCAGGAAAAAAGGAAATCAAAAAATAAGTAGAAGATAGAAAGAAAGGATTCAAAATGAATAAATTGAAACTCATAATCGAGCGATTTTGTCTTTTTTCCATTCTGAATTATTGTATTTATTCTGACCTCGATACTTAAGAAATTGGGTAAGCTAAAGCCAACCGATAATATGGGATTTTATCCCGTCTGAGTTCTGATAATAAATGATCTTATATCGTATATTAGAATTCACTTATTTTTTTATAAATACTAAGAGAGGTACAATCGAACCTATGACCAATAAAATTCAATCCTTTCAATCCGTTCTAGTGAGGATTATTATTCACTTGCGGACTCTGGAGACGGAAGAAGTATTCGCTTCTTACCAAATCCAGAATTTATTTTGTTTCGGATTGATTGGTATTTTTAAATGTAGTCACCGGGATTTCCGGGATATTTATCTACATATCAATCTCAATGTTTTCTCGTCTACGATTGAAAGACAAAATTTCAATCGTAAATTTTGGCGTATGTTGGATATGATGGCCATGATCAAAATCATGGAAGTGGAATTAAATAGAAAAGAAGTATATAAACTTGATAGATTCTTTCCACGGCACATATTCAAATTTCTTGAGAAAAATTCTCTAAAAACGCTTGAGGACCTCATAGATTGTAGAGATTTTTATACTTTGATCTACTTCTCTGGAAACGATATCTATTCATTCTATAGTGGATTCGAGAATCTTTATTCTCATCTTTATTGTTTGAGCAAAGCAGATTCTAGCTCCGCAAAAGAATCTAGAATCAAAAAGTCCTTTCAATTCACTCTACTTCAAAAGATTTCGCGTTTGAAGAAGATGGGAAATGTCTTCGAATTCGATACTTTTGAAATTGCTGAATTTTTTGGACGGGATGTATCAAGGCTTCTTAAGGAAGCCGAATTAAAGACCCTAAAGGATCTTATAAATTTTGACAATCTATATAATCGAATCTCACTGTTTCCTAAAAAAAACATACAAGAATTCAATCGTGAATTTTCGAGGGTCTATTATTGTTTTTGTTTTTTAGAAGAGATGAAAAAAAGAACATAAAGAAGGAAGTTTCTTTATGTTCTTTTTTTCAATTTGAGAAATACCAAGGTTCTACAAGGGCCTTGGTTCGATGTTATGATGTATTTAGACCTGTTTTTGATAGATCTTATAGGACATAGATAACAATCAATCTTTTCCATGCAAAAAAAGGAGTAATCAGCTGTGATAGGTGAAAAAAAAAAGAATTGTCAAAAAAAGGATTGTCAAAAAAAGAATTGTCAAAAAAAGAATTGTCAAAAAAAGAATTGTCAAAAAAAGAATTGTCAAAAAAAGGATTGTCAAAAAAAGAATTGTAGTAAAGAAAAGATTTGTAGCTAAGCATTTATCGGAAACATTTGAAAAAATAAAAATGGGGGAGGAGAGAGAAATAATAGTCACTTGGTCTCGGGCATCTACTATTATACCCTCAGCCATACAATCATGAAACTTTTATTTTTTTATAAATACTAAGAGAGGTACAATCGAACCTATGACCAATAAAATTCAATCCTTTCAATCCGTTCTAGTGAGGATTATTATTCACTTGCGGACTCTGGAGACGGAAGAAGTATTCGCTTCTTACCAAATCCAGAATTTATTTTGTTTCGGATTGATTGGTATTTTTAAATGTAGTCACCGGGATTTCCGGGATATTTATCTACATATCAATCTCAATGTTTTCTCGTCTACGATTGAAAGACAAAATTTCAATCGTAAATTTTGGCGTATGTTGGATATGATGGCCATGATCAAAATCATGGAAGTGGAATTAAATAGAAAAGAAGTATATAAACTTGATAGATTCTTTCCACGGCACATATTCAAATTTCTTGAGAAAAATTCTCTAAAAACGCTTGAGGACCTCATAGATTGTAGAGATTTTTATACTTTGATCTACTTCTCTGGAAACGATATCTATTCATTCTATAGTGGATTCGAGAATCTTTATTCTCATCTTTATTGTTTGAGCAAAGCAGATTCTAGCTCCGCAAAAGAATCTAGAATCAAAAAGTCCTTTCAATTCACTCTACTTCAAAAGATTTCGCGTTTGAAGAAGATGGGAAATGTCTTCGAATTCGATACTTTTGAAATTGCTGAATTTTTTGGACGGGATGTATCAAGGCTTCTTAAGGAAGCCGAATTAAAGACCCTAAAGGATCTTATAAATTTTGACAATCTATATAATCGAATCTCACTGTTTCCTAAAAAAAACATACAAGAATTCAATCGTGAATTTTCGAGGGTCTATTATTGTTTTTGTTTTTTAGAAGAGATGAAAAAAAGAACATAAAGAAGGAAGTTTCTTTATGTTCTTTTTTTCAATTTGAGAAATACCAAGGTTCTACAAGGGCCTTGGTTCGATGTTATGATGTATTTAGACCTGTTTTTGATAGATCTTATAGGACATAG